ATATCTCAAGAGAGATAGGGAAAAAGGGGTGACGTAAGGATTATCTAAACCTTCTCCTAAAACTTGTTAGCGGAAGGGGGATTGGTGTGAAAGGCCGTTTTATTCCTAGGGGATTTTCGGTCGTGGGTAAATGAAGCTTAAAAAAGTTTGCTATACTGTAGTATATAAAACGAAAAAAATGCTATTTTGGTTGGGTAACGCTTTGTGGGGATTTCCCGTTTGCTGGGGGGTTTACGGGGTGACAGCGATCCTAGGGGCGTAAGGGGGAGGGGGGTTTAACCCCCAAAAAACTGGAGAAAGGAAGGGCGTGACAGGAAACTGCCTAGAAGTATGCACCCATTATGTACTAGAATACTAATTATGCAGTCCTTCTAATAATGACTTTCCAACATGATAGGTTTTTACGTCGAGCGCCCAATGTCCCCCCCCTAAGCAATTTGGTCGTGTTCACTGTGAGAAGCCTAGTGAAAGGATAAAAAAAAAAAAAGAATCATGATCCGCTGGAGAGCGTGCCTGGCATGTGGGGTTATGAGAGAGATGCTGTGTGCGGTCAGCATGCCTGATAAAGTGCAGCTTCGCATTGCTTTTTAATGATTCTATGGCCCTGAAATAGGAACCAAATGCAAGAAATAATTCATGAATAGGCGCGTTAATCATTACCATGACCCTGGCCCTCACGAAGGGCGGCGCGCCTTAAGTTATAATTTTATGGTGGGCTCTTACTTTGTAAACGGGTATGTTGGTTAGTTTATTGAGTCCTGGTATATGATTTGGGTGACAAAAGATTGTGGAGCTTCTAGTTCGACCAGCTCTTATATCTGATCAACCTCGACTTATAAGCATGCTTTATGTCCTATTATCGAGCATTGTCCTGCCTGTATGGTTAAAATAGTAATATGCTTATAATACATATGAATGTATATAGATCATCGGGTGAAAAAGACCATAAATGGTCAAAAAAAGCCCATTTTTCGCAAAATGCTATGGGTAGATGCAAACAATGTTAGAGTACATGGAGCGGCAAAGCCGATTCCAAAAATTTTCTGGCCACCGAAAAAAAAATTCGGGCGAAAAAATATTTCTACAGAGGGTAGTTTAATTGAGAATCTCAGCTTTGGGAGCTGAGGGTGGGAGTTAAAATCTCCTCTCTCTGAGCACTAGGGGGGAGTTGAACCCTCGACATTCGGATTACAAGACCGACGCTCTGATACTGAGCTACTAGGGCAAGCTCATTCAAGGGCTTTGTTCTCTGCCCACCCGGCTAGGGGTGAGAGGACGAGCAGTAGGAAGAAGTAAAGGAATGAGGCGATTTGTCCGATAACAACGAAAGGGTGTTCAACGGGTATCCCTCCAATTCAGGTTAGGACTATAACGTCGGCAACAAATGTCCAGAATAAAAGCTGTGTGACGGGACGGAACGTTAGGCCACGTTGCTTAGAGGTGTGGAGGAAAGGGACGAGCATGAGGACAAGAATCGAGGCTAGAAGAGCAAGAACCCCGCCCAGCTTATTAGGAATAGAGCGTAAAATGGCGTAGGCAAATAAGAAGTATCACTCGGGTTTAATATGTGGAGGCGTTACGAGGGGGTTGGCAGGGGTGAAGTTGTCTGGGTCCCCAAGGAGGTTTGGGGAGAAGAGAGCTAATGATGTGAGAGCAATTATCATAATGACAAACCCTAAAAGATCCTTGTAAGAGAAGTAAGGGTGGAACGAGATTTTGTCTGCGTCGGAGTTAATACCGGCAGGGTTGTTCGAACCAGTTTCGTGGAGGAAGAGCAAGTGGATTACAGTCATGGCAGCGATTAAAAAGGGGAAGAGAAAGTGGAAGGCAAAAAAACGGGTGAGAGTAGCGTTGTCAACGGAAAAGCCCCCCCAAATTCATTGTACCAGAGTACCCCCCACGTAGGGGACAGCAGAGAGGAGGTTAGTAATAACGGTGGCCCCCCAGAACGACATTTGTCCTCAGGGGAGGACATATCCTACGAAGGCGGTTATCATAACCAAAAGCAGAAGAATAACTCCCACGTTTCAAGTCTCCTTGTACAGGTAGGAGCCGTAATATAGTCCCCGTGCAATGTGCATATAAATGCAAATGAAGAAGAATGAAGCGCCGTTGGCATGGATATTTCGGATAAGTCAGCCATAATTTACATCCCGGCAGATGTGGGCGACTGAGGAGAAGGCTGTGGCAATGTCAGAGGTGTAGTGTATAGCTAGAAATAATCCTGTAAGAATTTGGGTTGCCAAGCAAAGGCCTAGCAGGGACCCGAAGTTCCATCATGCGGAGATATTAGAGGGGGCAGGAAGATCGACGAGAGCGTGGTTTGCGATCTTCAACAAAGGGTGTGTTTTTCGGAGGGCCATTAGCGTTCTTATAGTTGATTCACAACGGTGGTTTTTCAAGTCATTAGTCCTGGTTAGAGTCCGGGTGGGAACTGTGGCTTATTTATTATTATTATGTTTGCTTGGGCTAGTTTTGGGTCTGGTAGCGGTCGCGTCAAATCCTGCACCATATTTTGCGGCGTTCGGTTTAGTGCTTTCGGCAGGATTTGGTTGCGGGCTGTTGGCCGTGCAGGGAGGGCCATTCTTATCTCTGGTGTTGTTCTTAATTTACTTGGGAGGCATGCTGGTGGTGTTTGCGTACTCAGCAGCTTTGGCTGCTGAGCCGTTTCCAGAGAGCTGGGGGGACAGTTCGGTGCGGGGACATGTCATGTTGTATGTGGCAGGGCTTAGTATTGCGCTAGTGTGGCTCTGCGGAGGGTGGCATGGGGAGTCTTGGGCGACGGTTGATGAATTTAAAGAGCTCATAGTAGTACGAGGCGACGTGAGCGGGGTTGCGTTGATGTATTCATCTGGTGGATACATGCTAGTGGTGTGTGGGTGGGCTTTGTTGTTGAGTTTGTTTGTGGTATTGGAGCTAACGCGGGGGCTCAGCCGAGGGGCGCTCCGGGCGATTTAAATGGAAAATACCAGTATTGCGAAAACAAGAGAGAGGAGGAAGATGGAGAGGTAGGTCTTAATTAGGCCCTGCTGGAGGTTACTTGTGGTGGTAATAAAGGGGAGGTGGGCAGATACAACCGCCTTTGGCCCAGTCTTTTCAAGCCATGTTTGATCAATCATCTGACTCGCAACGGTTTGGCCTAAAATCAGGCTGATTTTGGGCACAAGGCGGTGCACAACGGTCGGGTAATAGCCAAGTATATTAGAGAAGTTATGGGAAGATAGGTGGGGGGTGGTCTTAAACTGCTTAGTAGTCAGGGAGGCGAGCTCCAAAGCAAGGAAAAGGCCGAGGAGAGTAACGGATAAAGCAGCCAGCTTAAGGAGGGGGGGCATGGTCATAATGGGGGTTTTCATTGGCAGAAAGTTAGATGTTAACAGAAGACCGGCGACAATGCTGCCGAACCCTAGACGTTTGATCGGATTGATGACCGCAGGGTCGTTTTCGTTAATGGGGGAGAGTGGCGCAAAGCGGGGGTGCCCAAGGGATACAAAGAAGATTAGGCGAAGGCTGTAAATGGCTGTGAAGGAGGTGGCCAAAAGGGTGAGGGTGAGGGCCCAGGCGTTCAAGTAAGACGTGTTGAGTGCCTCGATAATGGCATCCTTGGAAAAAAAGCCCGCCAAAAAGGGGGTACCCGTCAGGGCAAGGCTGCCGACAGTGAAGGCGGAGGATGTAAAGGGGGCAAGATGGTGAAGGCCGCCTATCTTCCGGATGTCCTGCTCGTCGTTCAGGCTGTGGATAATCGAGCCGGAGCAGAGGAATAACATGGCCTTAAAAAAGGCATGGGTGCAGATGTGAAGGAATGCCAGTTGCGGCTGACCAAGTCCGATGGTAACTATCATAAGGCCAAGCTGGCTTGAGGTAGAAAAGGCAACGATCTTCTTGATATCATTCTGGGTGAGAGCGCAGGCGGCAGTAAATAATGTAGTGAGAGCACCTAGACAGAGGCAGGTTGTGAGGGCAACTTTATTGTCCTGCATAAGTGGGCTGAGTCGAATGAGCAGGAAGATACCGGCCACGACTATTGTGCTTGAATGTAGTAGGGCAGAGACTGGCGTAGGACCCTCCATTGCTGACGGGAGTCAGGGGTGGAGGCCAAACTGTGCTGATTTCCCGGTGGCCGCAAGGATGAGGCCTAGAAGGGGGAGAGTAAGGTCCTGCTGGTAAGATGCAGCAAACATCTGCTGCATCTCTCAAGAGTTAAGATTAGTGGCGAATCAGGCTATGCTAAGGATAAGCCCTACATCGCCGACGCGGTTATAGATCACCGCTTGCAAGGCGGCGGTGTTGGCGTCTGCCCGTCCAAACCACCATCCAATTAGCAGGAAAGACATAATACCTACGCCCTCTCAGCCGATAAAAAGCTGGAATATGTTGTTGGCGGTCACCAGAATAATTATGGCAACCAAGAACAGAAGAAGGTACTTGAAGAAACGGGCAACGTAAGGGTCTGAGTGTATATATCAGGATGCAAATTCTAAGATAGCTCAGGTTACATAGAGTGCGATAGGGGTGAAGATAATTGAATAGTGGTCGAACTTAAAGCTCAGGTTGATGTCAAAGGTGAGGGTGTTTATTCAGGTTCAGTTGGTAATGACAGTTTCTGCGCCGTCATTCAGGAAAACAAACAAAGGCAGAAGGCTGATGAAAAAGGCTGCCTTTACTGCTGTAGTAACATGAGAGACCGGTCAATTGCCCTGGCGTGGGGAGGGGTGTATAGTCGTACTTAATGGGTAAACCAGGAGAAAAAAGATCAGCAAGAGTGAGGAGCTCATTACGATAGCGGTGGGGTGCATAGCTACTACTTGGAGTTGCACCAAGAGTTTTTGGTTCCTAAGACCAACGGATGAGCTATTATCCTTTAGAAGCCGAGGGAGCCGTGGGGTTTAACCACGGGGTCAAAGAATTAGCAGTCCCTGGTGCCGTCGGGCCTTCCTCGGTAGACAAGAGGGGTTTAGTCTCTAACTTCAGAATCACAATCTAATATTTTTTAAACTATGTCTACAGGAGCATCAGCCTCAAATTAGCTCGGGCTTGAGAACTAGAAGGATAAGGGGGAAGAGGTGGAGTACAATGAGCAGGTGTTCTCGGGTGTGTGAGGGGGCTAAGGTGAGCATGTAGCTTGGAAGAGGGCCACGTTGGGTTATTAGGAACATATATAGGGAATAACCGGCAGTGATGAGTGTTCCTGCGCCAGTTAATGCAAGGGACCAGAAGGATCAGTTGAAAAGAGAGGTAATGATTATAAGCTCTCCCATGAGGTTAGGCAGGGGGGGAAGAGCTAGGTTGGCGAGGCTGGCGAGGAATCATCAGGTGGCCATAAGGGGGAGAACCATTTGGAACCCTCGGCCAATAAGTATTGTCCGCGTGTGGGTTCGCTCGTAGTTGGTATTAGCGAGGCAAAAGAGGGCGGAGGATGCGAGACCGTGGGCGATTATTAAAATTAGGGCCCCAGAAAAGCCCCAGGGGGTTTGAATTAGAATTCCGCCCGCTACGAGGCCCATGTGACTAACTGAGGAGTAAGCGATAAGGGACTTCAGGTCGGTTTGGCGAAGGCAGATTGAGCCCGTCATAACAATACCCCAAAGAGCGAGGATAATAAAGGGGTACGCGAGCTCTTTAGAAAGAGGGTCGAGTATCGATATTATGCGCATTATGCCGTAGCCTCCTAGTTTTAGTAAAACAGCGGCAAGAACTATTGAGCCTGCAATAGGGGCTTCAACGTGCGCTTTTGGTAGTCAAAGGTGTACGCCGTAAAGAGGTATTTTGACTAAAAAGGCCAGTAAGCAGGCTGCTCACCATAGAGTATCTCCTCAGGTCGAAAGGCATAGGGGCTCTGAGTACTGAAGGATAAGTAGGGAGAGGGTACCAGCGTGGTTCTGAAGCAAAAGGAGGGCAACAAGTAAAGGGAGGGAGCCGGCCAATGTATAGAACAAAAAGTATGTGCCCGCGCTGAGGCGTTCAGCCTGGTTACCTCACCGTACAATAAGGAACAGAGTGGGAATTAGGGTGGCTTCAAACATAATATAAAACATAAGGATCTCGGTAGCGCTGAAGGCCAGAATGAGAAATACTTGCAGAGAGATAAGCAGGGAGATGTACGCTCGTTGACGGTTGATGGGCTCGGATGAAAGGTGGTTGTAGCTGGCAAGGATTATCAGCGGCAACAGTCAGCATGTCAAGATAAGGAGGGGGGTTGAGAGGGTGTCCGTGCCGATGTAGGGGTTCAGTGCCGATCACCCGGTCTCTAGGGGGTTTTTAAACCATGAAAGGCTAATAATGGCAATGAGCAGGCTTTGCACAAGGGAGAGGGCCCAGAGTCATTTCTTATGAGTTAATCAGGCCGTTGGGAAAAGCATTAGTGTGGGCAAGAGGACTTTTAGCACTGTAGGAGGTTTAGGCTCTTCAGCTGGTCTGTGCCGTGGGTTCGAGCTGTAGCAACCAAAAGTGCGAGTCCGACGGCCGCCTCGCAGGCCGAGAAGGCTAGAAGGAGTATAGGGGCGGGGGAGAAGCTGGTGACTCCTAGTTGAAGTGTTCAGAGAGATAGAGCAACAAAGAGTGAGAGTATTATCCCTTCTAGGCATAATAAGGCCGACAGGAGGTGGGTCCGGTGGAAAGTAAGTCCAAGGAGACCAAGGATAAAAGCTGACGTGAAAGCAAACTGAGTGGGCGTCATAAGGCGATTGTGGGCTTAAACCACGATCTTTTGAGCCGAAATCAAATGTCTTGTATTGGACTAATCACCTATTCGGCCCATTCTAGGCCCCCTTGTGCTCACTCATAGGCTAAACCTAGGGTTAGAAGTGTGAGGATGGCTACTGCTCAATAAAAGGTGTGAGTGGGAGAAGCAAGTTGGTCCCCTCAGGGAAGGGGGAGCAGTAGGGCAATTTCTAGGTCAAAGAGAAGAAATAGAATGGCAATTAGAAAAAATCGCAGCGAGAAGGGAAGCCGCGCAGAACCCAGGGGGTCAAAGCCGCATTCGTAGGGTGAGAGCTTTTCAGTGTCGGGGTTCAGTTGGGGTAACCAGAAGGAAACAAAAGTCAATACGGAAGCGAGAAGAAAGGCGATGGTGAGGACGGTTGAGATTAGGTTCATTATCTTTCCCTGGGGTTGAACCAGGACCAGGTGATTGGAAGTCATCTATACAGCGTTATACTAGAAAGACTAAGAGCCTCATCAATAAATAGAGATGTAGAGGAATAATCAGACGACATCCACAAAATGTCAGTATCAGGCAGCGGCTTCAAAACCAAAGTGGTGGTTTGACGTGAAATGGTATTGAATTTGCCGTAGGAGACAGATGGCCAGGAAAAGAGAACCAATAATTACGTGCAGTCCGTGGAAGCCCGTGGCAACAAAGAATGTGGAGCCGTAAACTCCGTCGGCAATGGTGAAGGGGGCTTCGTAGTATTCTATTGCTTGCAGGAGGGTAAAGTAGAAGCCCAAGAGAATGGTTAAAGCGAGGGATTGAATTGCCTGCTTCCGTTCGCCTTGTATAATACTGTGGTGGGATCATGTGACGGTTACCCCTGAGGCCAGGAGAACGGCTGTATTGAGAAGCGGTACTTCAAAAGGGTCGAGGGCGATGATGCCTGTTGGTGGCCAGCACCCTCCAAGCTCTGGGGTAGGGGCAAGACTTGAGTGGTAAAAGGCTCAGAAAAAGCCTAGGAAGAAAAATACTTCAGAGGTAATAAAAAGCACCATCCCGTAGCGGAGCCCCTTCTGAACGGGGGGCGTGTGGTGCCCTTGGAATGTGCCCTCTCGAATGATGTCCCGTCATCATTGGAACATGGTTAGGAGGAGGAGCATCAGGCCTAAGGTTATAAGGGTGATCGAATGGTAGTGGAACCAGGTCGCAAGACCTGACGTTAATAAAAGGGCGGCGACTGCGCCCGTTAGGGGCCAGGGGCTTGGGTCTACCATATGGTATGCGTGTACTTGGTGGGCCATTAAGTGTTCTCTTGAAGGTACAGGCTTAGCAAAAGAATAAAGACGTAGGCTTGGATCATAGCTACGGCGACTTCAAGGAGCGTTAGTATCAAGAGGAGAAGGGCTGTGAGGGCGGCCACAGCGGGTATTACTGAGAAGAGGAAAAAGGCGGCCGCTGAGATGAGTTGCATGAGAAGGTGGCCGGCCGTTAGGTTTGCTGTGAGTCGGACGCCCAGGGCAAGCGGACGAATAAAGAGGCTAATTGTCTCGATAAGGATAAGGACTGGAATAAGGGGCTTAGGGGTTCCTTCTGGGAGGAGGTGGGCAAGTGCAGTCGTGGGTTGGTTTTGCATTCCAATAAGAACTGTTGCAAGCCAGAGGGGCACTGCTAGCCCAAGGTTAATTGATAGTTGGGTTGTGGGGGTGAAGGTATATGGCAAAAGGCCCAACATGTTTAGAGCTATGAGGAAAAGTGTGAGGGACATTAAGAGAATTGCTCACTTATGTCCGCCTGGGTTTAGCGGAAGAAGGAGCTGTCGAATAAATTGGCTTGTAAGTCAATCTTGAAGCAGTATAAGGCGGCCCTTCCGTCATTGAAATGTGGGGGTGGGCAGCAGGAATCAAGGGTAAAGAAGGGCGAGGATAATTAAGGGGATGCCGAAGAGGATGGGGCTTTGGAATTGGTCGAAGAAGCTTACTGACAAGGCCAAGTTCAAGGGGTGAAGGGGTTAAGCTTGCTAGCTTCTTGGGTTGTTGGAGAGGAGGGGTAGGAGTAGCAAGATACTTTTATTGGTATTAGAATTGTGAGGATTACTCAGGTTCATACGAGAAAAAGTAACCAAGGTGCGGGGTTGAGCTGGGGCATATCACTAAGGGTGGTTGGGGGCCACCATTCTTTAGCTTAAAAGGCTAATGCTGTACCCTGTTTAGCTTCCTAGTGAGGCGTCTTCAAGTATTAGTGAAGACCAGTCCTCAAAGTGTTCTAGGGGGACGGCTTCCACAACAATCGGTATGAAGCTATGGTTTGCGCCACAGATTTCAGAGCATTGGCCGTAGAATACTCCGGGACGGGAGGTGATGAAGGCCGTTTGGTTTAGGCGGCCGGGAACTGCGTCCATTTTTACTCCTAGTGCGGGGACAGTCCACGAGTGAAGCACGTCTTCTGCAGAGACTAGGATGCGGATAGGAGATTCAACAGGGATAACTATCCGATGGTCAGCTTCCAGTAAGCGAAATTGGCCAGGGGTCAAATCTTGTGTTGGGATTATGTAGGAGTCGAACCCAAGGTCCTCGTAGTCGGTATATTCATAACTTCAGTATCACTGATGTCCCACAGCTTTAATTGTCAGGTGTGGGTCGCTGATCTCGTCCATGAGGTAGAGAATGCGGAGGGAGGGGAGTGCAATGAGAATAAGAATTACAGCTGGAAGGATTGTCCAGATAATTTCGATTTCTTGCGAGTCCAGGATGAATTTGTTTGTAAGTTTGGTGGACACTATGGCTACGATAATATAAAGGACCAAAGTACTAATCAGAAAAACGATTATCAGGGCGTGGTCGTGAAAGTGTAGTAGCTCCTCTATGACAGGCGAAGCCGCGTCTTGGAAGCCTAGTTGTGAGGGGTGGGCCATTACTAGTTGGGTTTAAGACACGCGGGAGTTGAACCCGCAGTTTTGCCTTGACAAGGCAACGCAATAACATTTTACTAGTGTCTCATGAAGAAAGTGGCAGAGCGGTTATGCGGTTGGCTTGAAACCAGCAAATGGGGGTTCGACTCCCTCCTTTCTCGGCTAGTGTGCGTGAACTCGAACGAATGCGGGTTCTTCGAAGGTGTGGTATGGGGGAGGGCAGCCGTGTAGTCATTCCACGTTTGTCTCCGTCAATGCGACTGCTATTACTTCCCGTTTGGCGGCGAATGCTTCTCAAATAATGAATAAGAACATGATCACGGCGACGAGGGAAATCATAGAGCCCACGGAAGAAACCGTGTTTCAAAGTGTATAAGCGTCAGGATAGTCCGAGTATCGCCGTGGCATCCCTGCGAGTCCTAAAAAGTGTTGTGGGAAGAAAGTAATATTTACGCCCGCGAACATCACTGCGAAATGGATTTTCGTTCAGGTGCCGTTAAGGGTGTAGCCTGAAAAGAGGGGGAATCAGTGCACGAAGGCTGCTATAATGGCAAATACAGCGCCCATGGAAAGGACGTAGTGGAAGTGTGCTACCACGTAATAGGTATCGTGAAGCACGATGTCTAGGGATGAGTTTGATAGAACGATGCCTGTAAGGCCGCCCACGGTGAAAAGGAAGATGAATCCTAGGGCTCAGAGCATTGGGGTGTCCCATTTAATACTTCCTCCGTGGAGGGTTGCTAGTCAGCTGAAGACTTTGACGCCTGTAGGGATGGCAATAATTATGGTGGCGGATGTAAAGTAGGCACGCGTATCCACGTCCATACCAACTGTAAACATGTGATGGGCTCAAACAATGAAACCAAGAAGGCCGATTGCTATCATAGCTCAGACTATTCCCATATAGCCGAAGGGTTCCTTCTTGCCGGAGTAGTAGGCTACGATGTGGGAAATCATCCCGAAACCTGGGAGAATAAGAATGTAAACTTCGGGGTGGCCAAAGAATCAGAATAAGTGTTGATAAAGGATGGGGTCCCCTCCCCCAGCCGGGTCGAAGAAGGTCGTATTCAGGTTTCGGTCTGTAAGGAGTATTGTGATGCCGGCGGCAAGGACTGGCAGGGAGAGGAGAAGGAGAACGGCTGTAACCAGAACCGATCAGACAAACAAAGGGGTTTGATATTGAGAGACAGCGGGGGGTTTCATATTAATAATTGTTGTGATAAAATTAATAGCTCCTAAGATTGATGAGACGCCCGCCAAGTGTAACGAAAAGATGGTTAAGTCCACAGAGGCCCCGGCGTGTGCGAGGTTGCCGGCAAGGGGTGGGTATACCGTCCACCCGGTTCCGGCACCCGCTTCTACTCCCGTAGATGACAGTAAAAGGAGGAAAGACGGAGGAAGGAGCCAGAAGCTCATGTTGTTCATTCGAGGGAAGGCTATGTCAGGGGCCCCAATTATGAGGGGAACCAGTCAGTTTCCAAACCCGCCGATCATGATTGGTATTACTATGAAAAAGATTATTACGAAAGCATGTGCAGTGACGATGACATTATAAATTTGGTCATCCCCCAGGAGGGCTCCGGGCTGACTAAGTTCCGCTCGGATAAGGAGGCTCAGAGCAGTGCCCACTATTCCGGCTCAAGCACCAAATACGAAATATAGGGTGCCAATGTCTTTATGGTTGGTTGAGAAGAATCAGCGTGTGATTGCCACAGGTAAAGTGGCTGAGTGATCTAGCGGTGGGTTGTAGCCCCATATACAGAGGTTTAAGTCCTCTCTTTATCAAGTTCTGAGGTGTTTTGCACGCCGGATTGCAAATCCGGAGGAGTGGCGTAAAGACCACCGGGACTTTTCCCCGCCTCGCCCTAGAGGGCGGGGGAAAGTAGAATGATGCTCGCCGGTTGGAGCGCTTAGCTGTTAACTAAGATTTTGTAGGATCGAGGCCTGCCGTTCTAGATAAAGGCTTTAGCTTAATGAAAGTGTCTGCTTTGCACGCAGAAGATGGGGGATAAAGTCCCGCAAGTCTTAATAGGGGCTGAGAGATTTTCACTCTCGCTTAGGGCTTTGAAGGCCCTTGGTCTAGGCTTATCCTAAGTCCCTGAGTGGGCCATGGGTAGGTTGAGGGAAGCAGGGATGGGGGTTCAGGGGGAAGAACCTAAAATAAGTTACCACGTGCGGCCTAAACGTGGGTAAGTCTTTAATTAGTGGATGAGGTAGTAGATAAAGGTTGGGAGTAGGGGGATAAGCACTAGGGCTGATACGATAAGAAAGGAGATGGACAGAGTATAAGGTATGTTCGGAATTCGTCAGCGTGCGTGAGAACCAACAATGTTGGGGGGAATGATCATGAACAGTGAATAGCCCACACGGCAATAGAAGAAAAGGCTAAGGAGAGCAGAGAGGGCTGCAAAGGTGGCGGTGATAGGGAAGCCTTGACTCGTAAGTTCTTGTAAAATTAGCCATTTGGGCATGAATCCGGTCAAGGGGGGAAGGCCGGCTAAAGAGAGGAAGAGGATGGGAACTAAGGTTGCCAAAATAGGGGACTTGGCCCAAGCGGTGCGCAGGGCAGTGAGGGTAAGGGGGCGGTAGATGTGAAAGGCTATGAAGAGGGAGGAGGTTGTAATAATGTAGAGAAGCAGAGCAAATCAGGTGAGGAGGGGAGCAAATTGAAGGACTAGAATCATCCAGCCAAGATGGGCGGTGGAGGAGTAGGCTAAGATCTTTCGGAGTTGCGTTTGATTCAGGCCGCCCCACCCCCCTACTAGGATTGAAGCAATGCCCAGAGCAGTGAGGAGGGCAGGCTCGGCGGTGGTTAGTTGAATAATGAGGACAAAGGGTGCGAGCTTTTGCCAAGTTGATATAATTAGACCAGTAATCAGGTCAACGCCTTGTAGGACGTCTGGTACTCAAAGGTGTACGGGGGCAATTCCTAGTTTGAGGGCGAGAGCAAAGACTAGGAGCGTGGTCGCGAAGGGGTGGGAGTAGTGGTGAATACTTCACTCTCCCATGTATAGGGCGTTACAGATAGCGGCAAATAGGATTATGGCGGCGCCGGCTGCTTGCGTAAGGTAATATTTAACGCAGGCCTCTGCTGCACGAGGGTGGTTATACTGCGCGATCAGCGGGAGTATAGCTAGGGAGGTGAGTTCCAATCCAATCCATGCAATAAGTCAATGGGAGCTAGCGAATGTAATGATAGTCCCGAGACCTAATGTAAGTCCGAAGATAGCAACGATATAGGGGCCCATATAGCAAGGGAGGGACTTTAACCAACATTTTTGGGGTATGAACCCAAGAGCTTATTTAGCTTATCTTGCTAGGAAGTGGTGTAATGGAAGCACGGAGAGTTTTGATCTCTCAAGAGCGGGTTCGAGCCCCCTCTTCCTAAGGAACCGGGGGGACTTGAACCTCCGTGTGTCACTCTATCAAAGTGGTCCTTCAGCATTCGGGCACGGTTCCTGTGGTTTTAAAGTTGGGGGGGTAAGCTAGCAAAGCCGATGGGGAGGGCGAGGTTCAGGGTAAGGAGGGCAAGAGTAATAGGTAGAAAGCTTTTCCAGACCAGGTGCATAAGCTGGTCGTATCGAAAACGGGGGTAGGAGGCTCGAACTCATAGAAAAACGATGGAGAGCATGGCCGCTTTTACCATAAGGTTTATGGACGTAAGTTCAGGTAAGTACGGCAGGTGGGATGCACCAAGAAAGAGGATGGTAGAGAGGGTATTCATCAACAGAATATTAGCATATTCCGCGAGAAAGAAAAGGGCAAAAGGGCCTCCGGCGTACTCGACGTTAAACCCGGAGACCAGCTCGGATTCCCCCTCCGTCAGGTCAAAGGGTGCACGGTTGGTTTCAGCGAGGGTGGAGATGTACCACATTGCGGCGAGTGGCCAGGCAGGGGCAACCAGTCAGACACTCTCCTGGGCGGTGTTGAAGGTCTGAAGTGTGAACCCGCCTGCAAGGATAATGATGCTAAGTAGGATAAGGCCCAGACTAACCTCATACGAGATAGTTTGGGCTACAGCCCGGAGGGCTCCGATGAGAGCGTATTTGGAGTTAGAGGCCCATCCTGAGCCTAGGATTGAATAAACGGCGAGGCTAGAAAGTGCTAGAACGAAAAGAATGCCTAGGTTCAGGTCCGTGACGGGGTAGGGAAGAGGTATGGGAGCTCAGAGGGTGAGGGCTAAGGTCAGGGCGAGTATAGGGGTGGCCAAAAAGAGGAAGGGGGATGAGGTAGAAGGTCGAATTGGTTCTTTAATAAAGAGTTTAATGCCATCGGCGATTGGCTGTAGGAGGCCGTAAGGGCCCACGACATTAGGGCCTTTTCGAAGTTGCATGTACCCAAGGACCTTCCGTTCGATAAGGGTGAGAAATGCAACAGCCAGGAGTACGGGGATGATGTAGGCAAGTGGGTTAACGATGTAGATGGTTAGGGTGGAAATCATAGTTGGGGGGAGGACTTGAACCTCCGTGGAAAGAGCTTAGGTCTTTAGCAATCGCCAGCCTCTGCCACCCTAACGTACCGTGTTCTTTGGCAGGATTCGGTGGGGAGTATGCCCGGTTACCTGTTTTAGTTGATTTCTTTAGGTGGAGGTGGGGCGTGCCGACGGCATGGACCCCGGCTTCTCGGTCCTTTCGTACTGGAGAAGATCAAAGCATAGATAGAAACTGACCTGGATTACTCCGGTCTGAACTCAGATCACGTAGGACTTTAATCGTTGAACAAACGAACCCTTAATAGCGGCTGCACCATTAGGATGTCCTGATCCAACATCGAGGTCGTAAACCCCCTCGTCGATAGGGGCTCTGGGAGAGGATTGCGCTGTTATCCCTAGGGTAACTGGGTTCGTTGATCGGCTGATAGGCCGGATCATTTAAGTCAGAGGTTCTGTTGCGTCGAGACGTAGCTCTTGGCTCCGAGGGAGAGGGCCCTCGATCCTCATGGGGGTTTGTCTTTTCCCCACGGTCGCCCCAACCAAAGACAGAAAGACGGGATACCAATTGTTTCAGCCTGGGTTATAGCAAGCGTGTTTATGTGATCCGCCCTAAGTCTAAAGCTCCACAGGGTCTTCTCGTCTTATGGTGTAATTCCCGCTTCTGCACGGGAAGATCAATTTCATTGACTGGATAGGGGAGACAGCTTAGCCCTCGTCTTGCCATTCATACAGGTCCCCATTTAAAGGACAAGTGATTGCGCTACCTTTGCACGGTTAGAATACCGCGGCCGTTAAACTGCTAGAGTCACAGGGCAGGCAGGACCTCTTATTCTCTGGTCGCAAGAGGCGATGTTTTTGGTAAACAGGCGAGGCTCAAAGTGTTTGCCGAGTTCCTTCCTTATCTTTTAGTCTTTCCTTGTACACACTCCTGTGTAGGGGTAACGATGGTGCTTGCTGCATACTTTTCCTGTCTAACTGGGGTTGTCGTGCAGTACCCTCTTGAATTTGGGGTCGTTAATTGTCGGTGGGGGGTCCGGTCCGAGTTACACATGTGTGGGGAGAGGGTTGTGTCCTCTTATTACTCATTTAAGCAGGATCTCTTTCATGCGGGCATGAAATGGCCTAGTAATTTTGGGTGGGGTAAGATTATTTATCGTAATTATAGGGTTGCAAGGAGTTGTATGAGCTTTAACGCTTTCTGTTTAGATGGCTGCCATTAGGCCCACTATAAAAACGGCTCCTTGATTGATTATGATCTTTAGCCTTCCCTTAGAGTTGTATCCCTGTTCAAAGAAGCTGAACCTTCTTCGACTAACGCCCTAGGGCATCCCGGGGCCGAACGATTAAGTAAATGTCGGGGTGGGAAGGCCGAGGGGCTGAACTTCTATTCACTTCCTAGGCAACCAGCTATAACTAGGCTCGGTAGGTCTGTCACCTCTACTCGGAGTTCTTCCCACTCTATTGCCACAGAGACGGGTTGGCCCTACAATAGGCTGCCTCGGAGTAGCTCGTCTAGTTTCGGGGTAGAAAACTAAAGCGCGCTTTGCTTCAGTGTACTGGCTTAAGCATGATGCAAAAGGTACGAGGGTTAAGCTCTGCTTCGTTTGGCTTTTGAGAGCTATTTCAGCCCTCTTTCAGCTTTCCCTTACGGTACTTTATCTGTCGCTCCAGTCGTTCTCCTTTTCGGTCGCCCGTACTGAGGGGGAAAAATGTTTTGTTTTTGGTCTTAAGGTAATTAAAAACTATGGATGTGGGGGTTTAATTGGGGTGGTTGGGCTAGCTGTTGGGCTCAGGGAGACCCGATTTGCACGGGCGACTTCTCAGTGTAAGGGAGATGCTATACTGCCTCAGCTACACCCTGATTATTCCAAGTGCACCTTCCGGTACACTTACCTTGTTACGACTTGCCTCCCCTTGGTCTAAGATGTTCTTATGTAGGGGTGAATGAAAAGTTTGGGGAGAGTGACGGGCGGTGTGTGCATGCTTCATGGCCGGTTTCAGAAGGACACGCTCCTTCCTTCTTACTGCTAAATCCTCCTTCGGGTGTGTGTTTCATTGCACCTTCCGTATGCTCTGAGGCAGAGAATGTAGCCCATTTCTTCCCACCCCATGCGCTACACCTCGACCTGACGTTTTGAGTAGTACTTGTTTTGCTTACTTTGGGTCCCTCAGGGGGTAAGCTGACGACGGCGGTATATAGGCGGGATTAGCCAGGGGTGGTGAGGTTGAACGGGGGGTATCGGTTCTAGAACAGGCTCCTCTAGGTGGGTTTGAAGCACCGCCAAGTCCTTTGGGTTTTAAGCTAGCGCTCGTAGTTCCCAGGCGGATGGTGACTGTAGTGCACCATCAAGGTTTACGGCTATGCATAGTGGGGTATCTAATCCCAGTTTGTTCCATAGCTGTTGTGGGTTCGGGGGAGGGTAAAGTCACTTTCGCGGTGGGGTTTCAAGTCTCCGGGTGCGTATAACAGCTTGGGGAGGCGTTCAACTTTAGGGGAGGGAAAATCCGTAACCACTCTTTACGCCGGTGTCTGTCAACTTGGGCCCCTCGTATAACCGCGGTGGCTGGCACGAGGTTTACCGGGCCTAAATTTGCCTTAACTAAGTCAAGTTTTCACTTATTGCTTAATATTTATCACTGCTGAAATCCCTTAGGGGTGTGGCAAAGCAAGGCGTCTTGGGCTGCATGGGGCGTGCCTGATGCCGGCTCCTCTTTCCCGGGCAGGAAACCGAGGGCATTCTCACAGGGGTGCGGAGACTTGCATGTATAAATCTGGCAAGAGCTGACAGTAAAGCCAGGACCAAGCTTTTATGCTTACGAGACGGTCTAAGGTCTTCAAAGCCCTTGGTGGGGGCGTAAGCAGAGTAGAGGCGGAGCCAAGCTGGCCTGTGCGCCGGGAGAATAATTGCCTGCGAGACTTTCTAGGGCCTATTTCTACGCTTCAAGGTAGTGTTTAACTGAACTACGCAGGCATATCTCAAGAGAGATAGGGAAAAAGGGGGTGGCAGTGCGGTAATAACTGCGAATAGCCTCCAAAATTTGTTAGTGGAAGCAGGGATTGGTGTAAAAGGCCATTTTATCCCTGCGGAATTTTGGTCACGGATAAATAAAGCTTAAAAAAGTTTGCTATACTATAGTATATAAAACGAAAAAGCGATATTGGGCGCTCGACGTTTTGTGGGTGTTCCTTGGGCCGTTGAGTCTTTTAACGGGTGATAGTGATGTAGGGGGCGTAAGCAGAGTAGAGGCGGAGCCAAGCTGGCCTGTGCGCCGGGAGAATAATTGCCTGCGAGACTTTCTAGGGTCTATCCCTACATCTTCAGTGTAGCGTTTTAATTAAACTACGCAGGC